AATTGATTATTGTGCCTACGCAGTTCGAACTATCTATGGGGTATTAGGCATCAAAATTTGGATATTTGTAGACGAGGAATAATAAGAACTTACTTTACTTGTATTTAGTTCTATCTGGTGATAAAACAAAAAAGGCAAACTCTTTCATTCCTTTTCTGTTAAATAAAAAAAAAATGAACAATTCTATAAGGTTGAATAAAAATTCGATTAATCGTTTGATATAATTGCTATGCTTAGTGTGTGACTCGTTGGTTTTTTTAGGATTATAGGATTCAACAAAATCGACCGGCCCGTAGTACGAACTGATAACTATAGAACTAATAATCAACTCATCGCTTCGCATTATCTGGATATAAGGAACCAGTCAAGATATGATATATGAGTCATATCATTGTAGCAACTGAAATCTTTTTTGCATAAACACAAAAGAAAAACCAATCTGATTATGAGTTGTAAAGCAATAAAAGTATACAGATAAATGGAAGGGTGAGAGAAAGATAGGAAAAGAAATATCAATGATATATAATTCCAATATGTAAGGTCTATGAGTCATCTCATATAAAGGGAATGTAATAAAGCATCAATACTGATTGATCCATAATTAGACAAATCGGTGCATAGAAGAAAAAATCAAGAGCCCTGAGCCAATAAAGACTGAGAAGGTTGACTCAAGAAAAAATTTCATTCATTAATAAATTTCATTAAGGGCTCCGTTGTAGAATTCAGACCTAACCATTAATCGAGAAGTGGTGGGGACGACAGAACCTGTGAATGCATAAGATTCTATTGAAAACGAATCCTAATGATTCATTGGGTAGGATGGCGGAACGAACCAGAAACCTATTCATTTATTCTGAGAGGTCATGTCATAGACTAATCTTACAATTGAATGTTGAAAGAGTAAATATTCGCCCGCGAATTTTTTTTTATTTCTAAATTTTAGTCGATTCGATATGATAATACAAAGGAAAAAGAAAATAAAGATTCATTATAACGATAACGTTATATAAAAACGACATTATCTATAAATAGAAGACATGTTTAATTATATATTAAAACACAATAAATTTAAAATTTATAATAGATATAGATTAGATAAAATTTAAAAGAATACCACGATTCCGTATATTATTCACCGTGTATATTATTTTTTAATTGTTTAATTCGCGAGGAGCTGGATGAGAAGAAACTCTCATGTCCAGTTCTGTAGTAGAGATGGATGGAATTGATAAACAACCATCAACTATAACCCCAAAAGAACCAGATTCCGTAAACAACATAGAGGAAGAATGAAAGGAATATCTTATCGAGGCAATCGTATTTGCTTCGGTAGATATGCTCTTCAAGCGCTTGAACCCGCTTGGATCACATCTAGACAAATAGAAGCAGGGCGGCGAGCAATGACACGAAACGCACGCCGCGGTGGAAAAATATGGGTACGCATATTTCCAGACAAACCCGTTACAGTAAGACCTACAGAAACACGTATGGGTTCGGGGAAAGGATCTCCCGAATATTGGGTAGCTGTTGTTAAACCCGGTAGAATACTTTATGAAATGAGCGGAGTAGCAGAAAATATAGCCAGAAGGGCAATTTCAATAGCGGCATCCAAAATGCCTATACGAACTCAATTCATTCTTTCGGGATAGGGATGTAGAAACAAAGGAAAGGGGTCTTTTGTATGAAAAAAAAAATTGCAGGTTTTTTGTTTTGAACAAATAATATTTCTTTTTTTTTATTTAGACCCTTGCATTGAAAACAAAAAAAAATCGATAAAAAAACGATATGATTCAACCTCAAACCCATTTAAATGTAGCGGATAACAGCGGAGCCCGAGAATTGATGTGTATTCGAATCATAGGAGCTAGTAATCGACGATATGCTCATATTGGTGACGTTATTGTTGCTGTAATCAAGGAAGCCGTACCAAATACACCTCTAGAAAGATCAGAAGTAATCCGAGCTGTAATTGTACGTACTTGTAAAGAACTCAAACGCGACAACGGTATGATAATACGATATGATGACAATGCTGCAGTTGTTATTGATCAAGAAGGAAATCCTAAAGGAACCCGAATTTTTGGCGCGATCGCCCGGGAATTAAGACAGTTAAATTTCACTAAAATAGTTTCATTAGCACCCGAAGTATTATAAGGGAAGGCCGTAATATAGTTATAGTATTTGGTATTTGAATGAAACCGATTAATTAGTAGATTGTTTATATATCACGTATATACCTTTAATAATTCAGAAATAAAGATAAATAAAAAAAGAAAAAGAGCATGTTGATTATATCAAAATTTGGGGGCAACAAAAATCTTAGTTTATCATGAGTAAAGACACTATTGCTGACATAATAACCGCTATACGAAATGCTGACATGAATAAAAAAAGAACAGTTCGAATACCATCTACTAACATCACTGAAAATATTGTTAAAATCCTTTTACAAGAAGGTTTTATTGAAAACGTGAGAAAACATCAGGAAAGCAATAAATATTTTTTGGTTTTAACACTACGACATAGAAGAAATAGAAAAGGATCGTATAGAACTGTTTTAAATTTAAAACGGATCAGTCGACCCGGTTTACGAATATATTCTAACTATCAAAAAATTCCTAGAATTTTAGGCGGAATGGGGATTGTAATTCTTTCTACTTCTCGAGGTATAATGACAGACCGAAGGGCTCGAATAGAAGGAATCGGCGGAGAAATTTTGTGTTATATATGGTAATCTTTCTGATAGACGAATTATACGAAGAACTTTCATATTTGTGAAAAAAGAGAAAGGACAACTTTATAATATTACCCCTCTTACATTAGTTGATACTTCAAAGCGGTTTTACCTGGAATGAAACAAAAAAAGATTCATGAGGGTTTAATTACTGAACAACTTACCAATGGTATGTATCTTCCGGGTTCGTTTAGATTTGAGATAATGAAAATATGATTCTGGTTTTTGTTTCGGAAAGGATTCGACGTTGTTTTATACGTATACTACCAAGAAATAGAATAAAAATTGAGGTAAGTCCTTATTTCAACCAAAGGACGTATAGTTTATAGACTCCAAAGCAAAGACTCGAATGATTCGGTGGTTTTTTCAATTTCAACATTCTTTCGTGGGGATACAATTCGAAGTTAAAAATTTCAAGAAACTTATTTTCTTCCAATAAATAGTAAGAAAAGGAATGACAAATATGAAAATAAGGGCCTCTGTTCGTAAAATTTGTGAAAAATGTCGATTGATCCGTAGGCGGGGACGAATTATAGTAATTTGTTCCAACCCGAGACATAAACAAAGACAAGGCTAATCTTTCTAAAGCAAAAAAGACTCTCGAAATCAAAAGTAACCGATGTACAAATAAATAAGTAAAAAAAAATAAGGATACGTTTTGACATGAAATGGATATATCCATATATCTCTGACTTATATTTATGAGATGATAAAATATGGCAAAACCTATACCAAAAATTGGTTCACGTAGAAATAGACGTATTGGTTCACGTAAGAATGCGCGTAGAGTACCAAAGGGAGTTATTCATGTTCAAGCAAGTTTCAATAATACGATTGTGACTGTTACAGATGTGCGGGGTCGAGTAATTTCTTGGTCCTCCGCCGGGGCTTGTGGATTCAAGGGTACAAGAAGAGGTACACCATTTGCCGCTCAAACCGCAGCAGGAAATGCTATTAGGACAGTAGTGGATCAAGGTATGCAACGAGCAGAAGTCATGATAAAAGGCCCGGGTCTCGGAAGAGATGCGGCATTAAGAGCTATTCGTAGAAGTGGTATACTATTAAGTTTCATACGCGATGTAACCCCTATGCCACATAATGGCTGTAGGCCCCCTAAAAAAAGGCGTGTGTAAAAATAAACATTGAAGAGATTTCAAGAGAAATAAATAATTCAATGATTTGATCAAATAATATACTATGGTTCGAGAGAAAGTAACAGTATCTACTCGGACACTACAGTGGAAGTGTGTTGAATCAAGAGCAGACAGTAAGCGTCTTTATTATGGACGCTTTATTCTGGCCCCACTTATGAAAGGTCAAGCAGATACAATAGGAATTGCGATGCGAAGAGCTTTGCTCGGAGAAATAGAAGGAACATGTATCACACGCGCAAAATCTGAGAAAATACCACATGAATATTCTACCATAATAGGTATTCAAGAATCCGTACATGAAATTTTAATGAATTTGAAAGAAATTGTATTGAGAAGTAATCTATATGGAACTAGTAACGCGTCTATTTGTATCAAGGGTCCTGGATATGTAACTGCTCAAGACATTATCTTACCACCTTCTGTGGAAATCGTTGATAATACACAGCATATAGCTAACCTAACGGAACCAATTAATTTGTGTATTGAATTACAAATCGAGAGGAATCGCGGATATCGTATAAAAACGCCAAATAACTTTCAAGACGGAAGTTATCCTATAGATGCTGTATTCATGCCTGTTCGAAATGCGAATCATAGCATTCATTCTTATGTGAATGGGAATGAAAAACAGGAGATACTTTTTCTCGAAATATGGACAAATGGAAGTTTAACTCCTAAAGAAGCACTTCATGACGCCTCCCGGAATTTGATTGATTTATTTATTCCTTTTTTACATGCAGAAGAAGAAAACTTACAGTTAGAAAACAATCAACACAAAGTTACTTTGCCCCTTTTTACTTTTCATGGTAGATTGGCTAAACAAAGGAAAAATAAAAAAGAAATCGCATTGCAATATATTTTTATTGACCAATCAGAATTGTTCCCCAGGGTCTATAATTGCCTCAAAAGGTCCAATATACATACATTATTGGATCTTTTGAATAACAGTCAAGAAGATCTTATGAAAATTAAACATTTTCGCATAGAAGATGTAAAACATATATTGAACATTCTAGAAATATAAATAGAAATATAAAAGCATTTCGAATAAATTTTAATGGGTTATTTAATTTTTTTTTCTAAAGTTTTTGTATAAAAAGATAAAAATGAGT